ATAATAGCTAAAAATATTGGACGTATGCTATTCTTTCAATTTCCCGAGTGGTCGGAGGATTTAAAGGAATGGAATAAAGAAATGCATGTTAAATGTACCTATAATGGTGTTCAATTATCAGAAACAGAATTTCCTAAAAATTGGTTAATAGACGGCATTCAGATAAAGATCCTATTTCCTTTCTGTCTGAAACCTTGGCACAGATATAAGCCAGGACCCTCTCATATGGATCGAATGAAAAAAAAAGACGATTTTTGTTTTTTAACAGTTTGGGGAATGGAAGCGGAACTTCCTTTTGGTTCTCCCCGAAAACGACCTTCCTTTTTTGAACCCATTTTTAAGAAACTCGAAAAAAAAATTGGAAAATTGAAAAAGAAGTATTTTCTAGTTCTAAAAGTTTTAAAAGAAAGAACAAAAATTTTTCTAAATATCTCAAAAAAAACAAAAAAATGGATTATCAAAGTCATTCTATTTTTAAAAAAAATAATAAAAGAACTCTCAAAAGTAAATCCAATTCTATTATTTAGATTGAGAGACGTATATAAATCAAGCGAAACTCAAAAAGAAAAAGATTTTATAACTCGTAATCAGATAATTCATGAATCTTTTAGTCGAACTCAATCTACAGATTGGACAAATGATTTATTGACAGAAAAAAAAATGAAGGATCTGACTGATAGAACAAGCACAATCCGAAATCAAATAGAAAGAATTACAAAAGAAAAAAAAAAAGTGACTCCGGGAATAAATGTTAGTCCTAATAAAATAAATTATAATGCTAAAAGATTCGAATCACCAAAGAATATTTGGCAAATATTAAAAAGACGAAACGCTCGATTAATCCGAAAATTACATTATTTTCTAAAATTTTTTACTTTTTTGACTAAGGGGGTATACGTAGAGATCCTTCTATCTATCATTAATATTCTCAGAATTAATATACAATTTTTTTTTGAATCAACAAAAAAAATTATTGATAAATCTATTTATGATAAATCTATTTATAATAATAAAACAAATCAAAATACAATTCACTTTATTTCGACTATAAACAAGTCACTTTATAATATTAGTAATAAGAATTCACAGAATTTTTGTGACTTATCCATCTTGTCACAAGCATATGTATTTTACAAATTATCACAAACCCAAGTTCTTAACTTGTATAAATTAAAATCTATTCTTAAATATCACCGAACATTTTTTTTTCTTAAGACTTCAATAAAAGATTATTTTGGAACACAAGGAATAATTCATTTTGAATTAAGACATAAGAAATTTCGGAATTCTGGAATAAATCAATGGAAAACCTGGTTAAGAGGTCATTATCAATATCAATACGATTTCTCTCAGATTAGATGGTCTAGATTAATAGCACAAAAATGGCGAACTAGAATCAATCAATGTCGTACAATTCAAAATCAAGATTTAAACAAAAAAAATTCATATGAAAAAGACCAATTAATTCATTACAAAAAACAAAATGATTACAAAGTATTTTCATTATCAAATCAAAAAGATAATTTTAAAAAATACTATAGATATAATCTTTTATCTTATAGATCTATTAATTATCAAACTAAGAGGGATCCATATATTTACGGATCACCATTCCAACTAACTAAGAATCAAGAAAATTTTTATAATTACAACACATATAAAAGCAAATTTTTTGATGTATTAGGAGATATCCCTATCAAAAATTATCTAGGAAAAAGTAATCTTATTTATATGGAAAAAAATCCGGATAGAAAATGTTTTGATTGGAAAATCATCCATTTTTGTCTTAGAAAGAAAAAAAATATTGAGGCTTGGATCAAGATCGATACCAACAATAATAAAAATACTAAGACCGGGACTAATAATTATGAAATAATTGATAAAATTGATAAAAAAAATCTTTTTTATCTTACAATTTATCAAGATCAAGAAATCAATTCACCTAATAAAAAAAAAAGATTTTTTGATTGGATAGGAATGAATGAAGAAATACTAAATTGTCCTATATCGAATCTGGAACTTTGGTTCTTCCCAGAATTTGTACTACTTTATAATGCATATAAAATTAAACCGTGGTTTATACCGAGCAAATTACTTTTTTTAAATTTTAATATAAATGAAAATGTTAGTGAAAATAAAAACACCAATAGAAAGCAAAAAGGGGTTATACCACCGAATGAAAAAAAAAAATTGGAATTAAAGAATCAAAAAGAAAAAGAATCCATCGGCCAAAGAGATCTTAGATCAATTGCACAAAACCAAGGAAATCTTGTATCTGTTCTCTCAAACCAACAAAAAGATATTGAAGAAGATTATTCGGAATCAGACATAAAAAAACCTAAAAAAAAAAAACAATACAAAAGTAATACGGAAGCAGAACTAGATTTCTTTTTGAAAAGGTATTTACTTTTTCAATTAAGATGGGATGATGCTTTGAATCAAAGAATGATCAACAATATCAAAGTATATTGTCTCCTGCTTAGACTGAGAAATCCAAGAA